AGACTTGGTACAACCCAAATCCATCATTCTCTTTGGTTTGTACAACCAAAAAATTATTCCAAGGATTTACAAGAAGATCAAAAAATACGAAATTGTATCAAAAATTATATACAAAAAAATAGGAAAATATCTTCTAGTGTCGAGGGAATTGCATGTATAGAGATTCAAAAAAGAATCGACTTGATTCAAGTCATAATCTATATGGGATTCCCAAAGTTATTAATAGAACCTCAAAAAATCGACGAATTACAGATGAATGTACAAAAAAAACTTAATTCTGTAAACCGTAAACTAAACATTGCTCTTTCACGAATTTCAAATCCTTACGGACACCCTAATATTCTTGCAGAATTTATAGCGGGGCAATTAAAAAATAGAGTTTCATTTCGAAAAGCAATGAAAAAAGCTATTGAATTAACTGAACAAGCAGGTACAAAAGGCATTCAAATACAAATTGCAGGTCGTATCGACGGAAAAGAAATTGCACGTGTCGAATGGATCAGGGAAGGTAGAGTGCCTTTACAAACCATTCGAGCTAAAATTGATTACTGTTCCTATACAGTTGGAACTATCTATGGGGCATTAGGTATCAAAATTTGGATATTTGTAAACAGTAATAATAAGCCTTTATTTGATATTTGAGTTATCTTTAAGTCAAATATGGAAGAACAAATTTTTTCATTCTTTTTTTGTCTTTTAACTCAAAACAGAAAAAAACGAATTCTATAAGGTTGAATAAAAATTACATTAATTATTTGATTCGATATAATTGCTATGCTTAGTGTGTGACTCGTTGGTTTTTTAGGGTTATAGTCAAAAAAAAAGACCAGCCCATAGTATAAACTAATAAACAACTCATCGTTTCGCATTATCTGGATAATAAAGAACCAGTCAAGATATGATATATTGGTCATATCATTGTAGCAACTGAAATGTTTTTTATAAAAAAATAAAAAACCAATTTGATTCTGAGTTGTGAAAAAATAAGAATATTAAAGTAAAGTATGTGGATAAATGAACGGTGAGAGAAAGAGAGAACAAAAAATGAAAAAATTAATGATATATAATTCATATATGTAAGGTCAATAATTCATCTCCTAAAGGGAAATGTAATAAAGCATTACTACTAATTCCTAATTAAACAAAATTGTTCTATAACAATAAAAAAATAAAGAGCCCCGAGTCAATAAAGACTAAGAGAATTGACTCAAGAACAAATTTAATTTTAATTTAAAGGCTCCGTTGTAGAATTTAGACCTAACCATTAATCGCGAAGCGATGAGAACGACAGAACCCGTGATTGCATAAGATTCTATTGAAAACGAATCCTAATGATTCATTGGGTAGGATGGCGGAACGAACTAGGAACCAATTCATTTATTATGAAATGTCATGTCATGAACTAATCCTATAAACTGAATATAATATTAAATAGAGTCAATATTCGCCCGCGAAATTTTTTAGTTTTCGGATTTCAAAATTGCAGTCGATCCAATATGCTAATAAAAGGAAAAACAAAAATAAAGATTCGTTAAAACCTTATATTCTAATAAAACGAATTTTATAGAAATCTAAATCGAATGCATTTTTAGTTATATCTCAAAAAGGATATACAAATTTCTAATAGATTTTCAAAGACTCTTTTGATTTAATATATTTTATTTTTTTTTTTTCACTATATTATTCATTAAATCAAAAAATATTATCTTAGAATCCTTTTATTCGCGAGGAGCTGGATGAGAAGAAACTATCATGTCCAGTTCTGTAGTAGAGATGGAAGTAATAAATAACCATCAACTATAACCCCAAAAGAACCCGATTTCGTAAACACCATAGAGGAAGAATGAAAGGAATATCTTATCGAGGTAATCGTATTTGCTTCGGCAGATATGCCCTTCAAGCGCTTGAACCCGCTTGGATTACATCTAGACAAATAGAAGCAGGACGAAGAGGAATGACACGAAATGCACGCCGCGGCGGAAAAATATGGGTACGCATATTTCCAGACAAACCAGTTACAGTAAGACCTACAGAAACACGTATGGGTTCGGGAAAAGGATCTCCCGAATATTGGGTAGCTGTCGTTAAACCAGGGAGAATACTTTATGAAATGAGCGGAGTACCAGAAAATATAGCCAGAAAGGCTATTTCAATAGCGGCATCAAAAATGCCTATACGAACTCAATTCATTATTTCAGGATAGAAATGTAGAACCAAAAGAAAAAGGTTTTTCGGACGAAAAAAACTAATTGCAGATTTCTTTTTTTCTTTTGAAAAAACAATATTTCTTTTTTTTTACGTCGCCTTTTGCATTGAAAAAACAGATAAAAATGATATGATTCAACCTCAAACCCATTTGAATGTAGCGGATAACAGCGGAGCCAGAAAATTGATGTGTATTCGAATTATAGGAGCTAATAATCGACGATATGCTCAAATTGGTGACGTTGTTGTTGCTGTAATCAAGGAAGCAATACCAAATACACCACTAGAAAAATCAGAAGTGATCAGAGCCGTAATTGTACGTACTTGTAAAGAACTCAAACGCAACAATGGTATGATAATACGATATGATGACAATGCTGCAGTTGTTATTGATCAAGAAGGTAATCCAAAAGGAACTCGAATTTTTGGGGCAATTGCCCGGGAATTAAGACAGTTAAATTTCACTAAAATAGTTTCATTAGCACCTGAAGTATTATAAGTATAAGATCAGGCCATAATACAGTTTTACTGTTTAGATTATATTATAGTATTTGAATGAACTTGATTTATTATTAGATTGGTTGTGTCGCACGTATATGCCCTTAAAAATCCATAAATGTTTAATAATTAAGAAAAAATTCCAAAAGAGCATGTTGATTATATCAAACTTCAGGGACAACAAAAATCTTAGTTTATTATGAGTAAAGACACTATTGCAAACCTACTAACCTATATACGAAATGCTGACATGAAGAAAAAAAGAACAGTTCGAATACCATATACTAACATCACTGAAAGCATTGTTAAAATCCTTTTACGAGAAGGTTTTATTGAAAACACGAGGAAACATCAGGAAAGCAACAAATGTTTTTTAGTTTTAACCCTACGACATCGAAGAAATAGGAAAGGACCAGATAGAACTGTTTTAAATTTAAAGAGGATCAGTAGACCTGGTCTCCGAATCTATTCTAACTATCAACGAATCCCGAAAATTTTAGGCGGGATGGGGATTGTAATTCTTTCTACTTCTCGGGGTATAATGACAGACAGAGAGGCTCGACTAGAAGGAATCGGTGGAGAAATTTTGTGCTATATATGGTAATCTTTATGATATCCAAATCATATATAGAACTTTCATATTTATGAAACAAGAGTAAAGGGTGGTTTTCTACTATTTTGCCCCCACATTAGTTGATACCTAAAGCGAAAGAACAAAAATAGGTTCATTTAGGTTTAATTTCTGAATCATTTCCCAACGCTATACTCTTGTTTTGGTTCGGTTAGATAATGAAAATCTGACTCTACGTTATGTTTCAAAAAAGATTCGATATAATTTTTTTATACATCTACTACGAGTAAATAGAGTAAAGATTGATTAAAGTCATTATGATTCAACCGGAGGACGTATAATTTATCGACTCTGAAACAAAGATTAGAATGATTATGAGGTTTTCTCAATTTCAACATTCATTTCATGGAGATAGAATACAATTCGAAATTAAAATTAAAAATTTCAAGAAACTTATTTTCTTCCAATAAAATAAAGAGATTCAGAATTACGTTCAAGGAATAACAAATATGAAAATAAGAGCCTCCGTTCGTAAAATTTGTGAAAAATGTCGACTGATCCGTAGGCGAGGACGAATTATAGTAATTTGTTCCAACCCCAGACATAAACAAAGACAAGGATAATTTTTAGAAAAAAGGGGGGCTCTATAAATCTAAAGTACCCCAACGTCCAAATAAAAAAAAGCAAAGGATCTGTTTTGACATGAAATGGATATATCCATATATCTCTGACTTAAATTTATGAGATGATAAAATATGGCAAAACCTATACCAAGAATTGGTTCACGTAAGAATAGACATATGGGTTCACGTAAAAATACGCGTAGAATACCAAAGGGAATTATTCATGTTCAAGCAAGTTTCAACAATACTATTGTAAGTGTTACAGATGTACGTGGGCGGGTAATTTCATGGTCCTCCGCCGGTACTTGTGGATTCAAGGGTACAAGAAGAGGGACACCGTTTGCCGCTCAAACCGCAGCAGGAAACGCTATTCGAACAGTAGTAGATCAAGGTATGCAACGAGCAGAAGTCATGATAAAAGGTCCGGGTCTCGGAAGAGATGCGGCATTAAGGGCTATTCGTAGAAGTGGTATACTATTAAGTTTCATACGAGATGTAACCCCTATGCCACATAACGGTTGCAGGTCCCCTAAAAAAAGGCGTGTATAAAAATAAACATTGAAGATATTTCAAGAGAAATAAATAATTCAATGGTTTGATCAAAGAAAATAAAATTACTATGGTTCAAGAGAAAATAATAGTATCTACTCAGCCACTACATTGGAAGTGTGTTGAATCAAGAGCGGACAGTAAGCGTCTTTATTATGGACGCTTTCTTCTGGCTCCACTTATGAGAGGACAAGCTGATACAATAGGCATTGCGATGCGAAGAGCTTTGCTTGGAGAAATAGAAGGTACATGTATTACACGCGCAAAATCCGATAAAATACCACATGAATATTCTACCATAGCGGGTATTCAAGAATCCGTACATGAAATTTTAATGAATTTGAAAGAAATTGTATTGAGAAGTAATCTGTATGGAACCCGTGATGCGTCTATTTGTGTCAAAGGTCCTGGATATGTAACTGCTCACGATATAATTTTACCTCCTTCCGTGGAAATCGTTGATAAGACACAGCATATAGCTAACTTAACAGAACCAATTACTTTGTGTATTGAATTACAAATCGAGAGGAATCGCGGATATCGTATAAAAACAC